GATGAACCGATCGGATTAACCAACCAAAATTTGCTTCAGTCATTATATATTGAACAGAAGCAAATGCCTCCGTAACCGTTGGGCGATAATAAAAAGTCATAGCAAACCCCGTAGCTACTTGTACTAAAAAACAAGTAAGGGTAATTCCGCCTAGACAATAAAATATGTTGACATGGGGAGGAACATATTTACTAGTTATATCATCTGCAATCGCCTGAATTTCGAGACGTTCTTCGAACCAATCGTAGACTTTATTGAGATAGGTAAACCGGGGGGACTCCCCCTCTGAGAACCGTATATGAGAATTTTTTCTCGTACAGCTCAAGCAGAAACACACAAATACTACTCCTAACGCATATGTAATAGATCTTCCGATTTAATCTTCTCGGAAGTGCAGATACGAAGCATTAAAAATATGAAAGTTCTTCTTTGTGGTGATAATGCCAAAATTTCAAGTCGGCTCTTCCTTTTTTTCTTTATTATTACTACAGGCCTCTTGAATCTTCTCTTTCCCTATTTTTTTCTTTTATTTGTTAGTTATGTGTAATTCGGCTTTGACTATTGTTTTTCTCATTGATAGGAATTTCTCTTGTTAAGACCCTATAAATTAATTGAAACCCCAGATTCATACTACAACCACGATGATTCAATAAAAATGCCAAGCCAAAAGATTCCCTGAGTAAGAACTATCGGATCATCACTTATTCAATAAATAGGGATAGGTATAATGACTTAATGACTCAAAAAAAAAATTACCTTTTAGTCAAAATAAGCATAAACAGAAAGAAAAATCTTTCCATTTGAATTTATAAGTATTTCTAATTCGTTGAAAATTTTGTAGTTAGAATCCGGTCACAAGGTATGCATATTAAGTATGAATCATAGTTCAATTCTGGATCTAGTTCAAACTATTCCGTGCTCCAGATACTAGGCTGAGTATCCGACGGGGTAGAACCGTCTTTATAAAGATAAGATGACAGACTCATTCTCTGTATTATCAATAGGATCACTTATAACAAGTCACACACTCATATTTCGGAAATACAGAAAGAAATTCCGCGATCGAACTACCAAGGGGGTTATAAATAAAAAACCTGAAATTTCATTTTGTATTGAAAAACTCGAACTAAAAAGTTCTTGCGGATTTAATTCATTGAAATTCCATCCAGTAAAACGGAAGAATTATAAATCTCCAAAATAATAGATAGGAATACTGCAAATAAAGCCATTGCGATACCCATCAAAGGGGTAGTTCCCCACCCAGGAGCTACTTTACCATATTCCGAATTCAACGGTTTCAATAACGCCCCTACCGTAGTTTGTCTTGGACGAGATCTAGAACTACTATCAACGGTTTGTGTAGCCATAAATCTAATTTTTTATTGAGATCTGTTGACTTTGTATACCATTCCCCTGTAAATAAAGGATCTTATCAGAGATCCGTTGCGGTCTCGAATTCATATAAGAATGGAAACAGCAACCCTAGTCGCCATCTTTATATCTGGTTTACTTGTAAGTTTTACCGGGTATGCCTTATATACCGCTTTTGGGCAACCCTCTCAACAACTAAGAGATCCGTTCGAGGAACACGGGGACTAGTCGAAGTAATGAGCCTCCCAATATGCATTCAATATTGGGAGGCTCATTACTTCAACGGAGATAATGAAAAATCATTTCTTCGTTGAAATTTTAGGCGGTTCTCGAAAAAAGATTGCGAAAAAAATAATCCCTAGAGTCGAGACTAATAGAAATGTATAAACCAATGCTTCCATAGATTCGATTGTGGTTTACAATTATAGCTTCCATACCTGTTTATTGGGAATTTTTTCACTGATAAAGAACAAGTAAAATGATTAAATCAAGATTTCTCCGATCCCAAATGTCAAATTACAAAAAGAGAGACGAAAAATACTAAAGCAATTTTGTATCAGACTGTTTGTCTTCTTGTAGTTGGATCCCCTAGTTTTTGGAATGCTCCAAATTCTACTTGAGAATCTAAATCTGGATCAATACCAGCAAAGACATCTCTGAACAAAGTTCTAGCCCCATGCCAAATATGTCCGAAGAAGAAGAGCAGGGCAAAGGAAGCATGTCCAAAAGTAAACCAACCCCTTGGGCTACTACGAAAAACACCATCCGATTTCAAAGTAGCACGATCTAATTCAAAAATTTCACCCAATTGAGCACGTCTAGCATATTTTTTCACGGTAGCAGGATCACTATAACTGACTCCATTGAGTTCGCCACCATAGAATTCAACAGTTACACCTACCTGTTCGACGCTATATTTCGACTCTGCTCTTCTAAAAGGAACATCGGCTCTAACAATTCCATCTCCGTCTATCAAAACGACCGGAAATGTTTCAAAAAAGGTAGGCATACGACGTACAAATAGCTCACGTCCTTCTTTATCTCTAAATACTGGGTGTCCTAACCATCCAACAGCTATTCCATCCCCATTGTCCATTGAACCTGCCCTGAATAATCCTCCCTTTGCCGGATTATTGCCAATGTAATCATAAAAGGCTAATTTCTCAGGAATTTTCGCCCAAGCTTCTGCTAAGCTTTGATTTTCAGCTAGCCCGGCACTAACTCTTCGATATATTTCTTGCTGAAAGTATCCCTGATCCCATTGATAACGAGTGGGACCAAATAATTCGATCGGAGTAGTTGCTGACCCATACCACATAGTTCCGGCAACTACAAAAGCTGCAAAAAAGACAGCAGCGATACTGCTGGAAAGTACGGTTTCAATATTACCCATACGTAATCCTTTGTATAGACGTTGGGGCGGGCGGACACTAAGATGGAATAATCCCGCTAATATACCCAATGTCCCTGCTGCAATATGATGAGAAGCTATTCCCCCTGGAACAAAAGGATCAAAACCTTCTACGCCCCATGCGGGATTTACTGACTGGACTTTTCCGGTTAATCCATAAGGATCAGACACCCATATTCCAGGACCGTACAAGCCTGTTACATGAAATGCGCCAAAACCAAAACAAGCTACCCCGGAAAGAAATAAATGAATTCCAAAAATCTTAGGCAAATCTAATGAAGGTTTTCCTGTACGTTCATCAGAAAAAATTTCTAGATCCCAATAGACCCAATGCCAAATAGCTGCCAAAAAGCACAAGCCAGAAAACCCAATATGTGCCCCGGCCACACCTTCATAACTCCAAATCCCGGGATCCGTTACCGTCCCCCCTGTAATACTCCAACCGCCCCAGGAATTGGTTATTCCTAAACGAGTCATGAAAGGTATAACAAACATACCCTGTCTCCACATTGGATCAAGAACGGGATCAGAGGGATCAAAAACTGCTAATTCATATAGAGCCATCGAGCCGGCCCAACCAGCAACCAGAGCCGTATGCATTATATGAACAGAAATCAACCGACCGGGATCATTCAATACAACGGTATGAACACGATACCAAGGCAAACCCATGGAAATACCCCTTTTTCAAATAAAAATAGACACTATGTAACTTTATTGCATTGGAAAAGACTATGATTATCAATGGACCCTTGTTCGGTGGATTATCTCGGAGCAAGGGTTAATATTCTATTGGTAATAATGGAACAATTATATTTGTAGAAACAAAGCGAAACAGATTTATTTTATATCCGATAAGTACCAATATGCAATGGGGGTTGATACCCCTTTCTATGAGCAAATGCCATCCTATTTATTCATCAGTGGAAGCTCTATTTTCCTTTAGTCATTCTATCGGCTTTTATGACCTTTTCTAATGTATTCTCGACAACATATATGATAAAGAATATCAACCTTTATCGTATATGTTGATATTATGAAGAGAATAGCCCAATTATTACGTTTCCATATCAAAGTGAAATATAGTACTTAATTCTTTTTTCTTTCAGTTAATGCCTATTGGTGTTCCAAAAGTACCCTTTCGAATTCCGGGAGATGAAGATGCAACTTGGGTTGACGTATAGTGCGACTTGTCAGATATATTGGGTCGTATGGGCTTTCCCCGTTCTCTTTCCTGATCGAGATATCCTTCCCTTCGCCCAAGAAAGAGTGATTGAATCATCAAAAATTTGGAGCGCGAAGTACAACTAGATCCATTTGTAGGAGGATTCAGACTAATAGTATCAATTAGAATAATTTATGGTTGGCTTGGTTGAATCAATAAAATGACATGAAGTATCCAGGCTCCGTTTAAACAAATCCCAATTAGTAATATATCGAAAATGACTGCTTATATGAAAAATTATTCCAAGTTCCTATTTATAAAAATGAGAAATTAGAATATAACTAATGGAACAAATCTAGGACTCATCTAAACTTTAATCACTCGAATAGACTAGATGAATTCAATATGTCGAATATCACATTTTTTTGGCAAAGGCACGAACTAAATGAAAAAAAACGAAATCTTATAAAACAAAAATAAGCGGTATTAGACGCATTTGACCTATATGTGCAAATCAAAATCGAGCAGATTTTTACCCGGAGTAGAGCGTAAACCTAAAAGAATTAAAGAGACCCCCTCAAGAACAAGAAAATGACATCGTGGTTTGCATTCGATCTCGATGAAACAATAAATCAACGAGCAGTTAGTTCGAAAAATTGACCTCTTACTATACCTATATACTATTTCTTTTTCTTTAGAATACTATTTTTTCTTTTTTTTTTTTTTAGTAGAAATAAGGAAAAACTCATATTTATTGAAAAGTGGAAGACAAAACCCCCTCACTAGAAGTTAGAAGAAACTGCTATAAAAAAACGAGGGCAGTAATCTACACATTGATTTTTTTCTTTTTCACATTTGTTTGAACCGTATGCATCAAAAGGTGCATGTACGGTTCCTAAGGGATACAATTTTACCCTAATCAACCGACTTTATCGAGCAAGATTACTTTTTTTAACCCAAGAGATTACGACCGAGATCTCGAATTATCTTGTTGGTCTTATCATATATCTCAGTATAGAGGACCAGACCCAAGATTTATATTTGTTTATAAACTGTCCTGGCGGATGGGTATTACCCGGAATAGCTATTTTTGATGCTATGCAACTGGTGCTACCAGATGTATATACAATCTGCATGGGAATAGCCGCTTCAATGGGATCTTTTGTCCTGGTCGGGGGAGAAATTACCAAACGTTTTGCATTCCCTCACGCTTGGCTTTTGCGCCAATGAGTTTTTTATTTGTATTTGAGAAAAAAAGACTATGCCTTCGCCACAAGAAATATCAATATATATTATGAGTAGTGTTAAGTAAAAATAGTAAAAATAGCATGGCACTTTGAATTCGATATGCAAAATTTTTTTAGTTTTTTTCAAAACATTAGATTATGTATCGAGGGAGGAGTATGAGATAAAGGGGTATTCCCGATTTTTTTATCCGGAGTCCGTTTCAGCGTCACAAACTTTTTATTTTTATACCAAAAGACTCTTAATCCTAACCTAACAATATTTATGTTTGAAAGAGTACGAAAATAAAACAAATTTTTGATTTCGGATCAAAAAGAAACTTTGGGATTGCTGAATTACCAACGAAATGAACGATAAAGCAACGGAACCATCATAGTATTTTGAACTCACGAGAAGAAGGGTGGTAATTGGATGATTTACTGATCTGGATCTGGTCGATTCTATTTTTCTTCGATGGAAGAGAAAAGTAAATTCTATTGTTGAGCCGTATGCAATGCGCAAAAGATGCACGTACGGTTATTCAAGTTTATTGTTATTCTCTATCTTTTGTCTTTGCCTCATCATGTGAGATAGAGTAACCGTATTTTTGTTATACCATCAGGGTAATGATCCATCAACCTGCTAGTTCGTTTCATGAGGGATCAACGGGAGAATGTATGATGGAAGCGGAAGAACTATTGACTTTGCGAGAAACACTCACAAAGGTTTATGCACAAAGAACAGGCCAACCTTTTTGGGTTCTAACCGAAGACCTGGAAAGGGATGTTTTTATGTCAGCAAAAGAAGCCCAAGCTCACGGAATTATTGATCTTATAGCGAATGAAGGAGTAGAAATAGTAAAGAAGGACAAATGGAAAGAGCCAAAGTAGTTAAATTGTAGTTAAATTGACAAATCAATATTTTCTCTTTTGACTTTCCTGGGTAATATTTTATATAACTAGAAATAATTCATACTCATCAGGTTAGGATTGATCTAAACCAGTCCCTTATCTAAATGATTCAGTATGCCAACTATTAAACAGCTTATTAGAAACACAAGACAGCCAATCAGAAACGTCACAAAATCCCCCGCTCTTCGGGGATGTCCTCAGCGCCGAGGAACATGTACTAGGGTGTATGTGCGACTCGTTCAATTTATGAGCTGGGCAATAAAATTCCCAGTATCAATGATCACTACCAATGAATAGGATAAAATGGAAGAACTCCGGTCATTGTCGAAAAAAAAGATCTCCCATATCCATCTATTGCGTATGAAATTTATGGTTTCCCTCGGTGTAACCCCGATTAGCTCGATTTAAGATGAGAAGCAAATTCCCAATTGGTAGCAAATGCTATATATTAAGCGGGAAAGTACTATTTTTAAAGAAAAAAGATTATGCTCCCATTTTTGCAAAACGGACTAACAGGGTCAGCTATCTAGCTAACCTTCAAAACTAAATACCGTTACTGTATAGGCGGATCTCGTTGTGAAAGACCTATTACTGGATAATTCATGGGTAGAGCCAAAGATTTTGAATTGTACAAGTTACCAATACCGTTAACTAAACGAAGTAAAGGGCTCCGGTGTATAGAAAGGACCTCACCGTTTAAGAAGTAACCATAGAAACGAAGGAACCCACTATTTCTTTATTCATCTAGATTTACTACGCCCTAGTATCCCTAGTATCAATCCAATTTCTTCTTTCATTTGGAGTTGAGGCGAAAGGCCTCGAAAAAAAAAAGAAAAAATCGTGGTCGGGAAGGTTATAGTAGCAAAAGCCATTGGAATTTTTTTTATACATTGGAAAAATCCGTTTTGTTATTACTCGTGAGGAAAGAAGAAATAACTCAAAGAGAAATAAAATCAATTAGTTATTTTGCAAAGTTTCATTTATTCAATGACCAGAGTTAGACGAGGATATATAGCCCGGAGACGTAGAAAAAAAATGCGTTTATTTGTATCAAGCTTTCGAGGGGCTCATTCAAAAACTATTCGTATTATTACTCAACAGAAAATAAGAGCTTTGTTTTCGGCTCATCGCGATAGAGATAAGAAAAAGAGAGATTTTCGTCGGTTATGGATTACTCGGATAAACGCAGCAATTCGAGAACCTGACAGGGGTATATACTATAGTTATAGTAAGTTTATACATGATCTGTACAAGAGGCAGTTGATTCTTAATCGTAAAATACTTGCACAAATAGCTATATTAAATAGGAATTGTTTTTATAGTATTTCCAATGAGATCATAAAAAAAGAAGATTGGAAAGAAGCATCCGAAATTTTGTAAACAAAGTTCCCCGGAGAAGGAACTCCGGGAAGGGAAGATAGAAATTCGTCCGAAAATAAAAACTACAATTACAAGAAAATAAAGTAGTCAAAATGTGCAAAGACATTCAATATCAATAAAAATTTTTGATTATTCGAGAATTTTTAGAGCAAAACATCACTTGAATAAAAAAAAGTAAACCTATTGTTTTTTTGTTCGAAAACCTCGAAAACCTGTAGTTCGAACGGCCGACTTAGCTCTTTCAAATTGTTTCTCGTTATTAAGAAAGGGTAACAAAGATAGAATACGAGCTTGTTTTATAGCAGTAGTAATTAATCGTTGTTGTTTCAGAGTCAATCTATTCACGCGCCTAGATAATATTTTTCCCTGTTCACTAATAAATCGACTAATTAAACTCATGTTTCTATAATCAATTCGGTCCCCCGATTGGAGCGGGGGCAAGCGCCTGCGAAAAGGCCGCTTAGGTTTAAGGAAAGACCGCTTGGATTTATCCATGGTTTGTTTAGTGTTTATTTTTTTTTATAATATAAAAAAGATTCTACCGAAAATCCTATTTTGGTCAGATCTAAAAAAAGAAATTAGAAAGAAATAGGATTTGGTTTTTTTATTCTTTTCTTTAACTTTAATTTGAATTTGTTTATTTTTGTTATATTTATTTATATATTTCTATTTTTTTATATGTGCCTATTGCCTATATTATTATATATACGATATATACGTTTCTATTCTATATAGCTTCATAGCTTCGAGTGGGGAATCCTTTATATATATATATTTATATTCTATCTATATTGTTGAATATTTGTTCGTTTTTTACGAATAAAATTATATATCTATATATTCGAATTATTATTTATTGCAATAGAATAATATGTATGTTTTTTATTACATTTTCATATAATTTTTTTATGCATATAAGTTACGCATATAAAAAAATATGTGTGTAGAATATACGCCCTTTTGGACTCGTACTTTTTTAAAAGGCGCAGACACGTTCAGTTCGATCTATTTCTTTATCTCTCCATGAATTGTATGCTTGGAACAGTAGGGACAGAATTTTCTCAATTCCAACCGACTGGGCGTGTTACGTCGATTCTTTTGAGTAATATATCGGGAAATACCCCTTGGTTTCTTATAAACATTCTTTCGAACACAACTAGTACATTCCAAAATAACGCTTACTCGGACATCTTTACCCTTGGCCATGAACCCCCTTTTTATGTGTGAATTTTTGATTCAAGCAACTCTCTTATTTTCGACCTAAAGCGGAAAGAAAGAAAAAATAGAAATTGCTAACTAGAAATACACGTCAAAAAATTCGTTGCAATAACAATAATATAGAGAACTATTAAATGTTAATAGTAAATAGAATTCAGTATAATTATAAGAAAGAATACATAATCCAACGATTTCTAACTATGTTATTGTTTTGTTAGGACTAATATTTATCTTTAGAATTCGAAATCCATTTTTCCTCTAACTATATTTCTAATCACAGTACAGTATTCCATTTAAGTCTCGTGTATGAGACTTTTGCCCTAGATCCGCATTTTCATTTCCATTCTCACTCTTATTTATTTTATATTTTAGTTTAAGATAAGATTTTAATTGAAAATTTGAGCTTGAGCCCAAGCTTTGCTGAGGTTGAATCCTTTTTTCTTTCTCCCTTTTCAAATAGAAGATGAAAGGGAGAAAGGGCAGGGGATTAGATTAGTCACAGAGAGTGAATCCTTTTTCTAATCTTCGTTACCCCCTTACCATGTCAATAACTAGAATGAAAAAAAGGGGAATGTTAACGCATCCGGGAAAAAACGATTGATTTCTATCAATAGACCCGCTAAAGATGCGAACCACAAAGTACTTAGTACCGGTGCCACGGAGAGATATGTTTTTAGATCTCGCATTGAAAATCCTCCTTCTTTTTTCTTTATTTATATATTGTAACACATAAGAATAATACATATATAATAGATGCTCAGATGCGTATGTATTTTTTTAAAACCACTTGTATTTGTACATGAAATTCCTAAAGCAAATGAAAATGTACAACAATCCGTAAGATTTTCTACCTTTATTTTAAGTTAAAAAAAGTGAAAAGATGCATCTTTCCTACTACCTTAAAAGCCTTTTTTACTTGACAGCGTATATGTATCCAAAGACTCTTATATTATATCTATATAGATATCTATTCTATTATATATGATATTATGATATGAAAAAAAAAAGAAAAAATCTATAATAATGAATAATGATCTGGAAAAAAGGAAAAGGATTATTTACAATAACACTGTAAACCTATTAAAAGGGATGTAGCGCAGCTTGGTAGCGCGTTTGTTTTGGGTACAAAATGTCACGGGTTCAAATCCTGTCATCCCTACCTATTACTTTTCCTCTGAGAAGTAAAGAGGAATTAATTGAGATCGGTGAAATCGATTCAAATTGGACATATATAATCTGTCGTTTTTCGAATAGTATTCTAATACTATATAATAATACTATTGATATATTATATATTGTATTATACTAATACATAATACT